AGTTTCGTAAGGGGACTGGAGAAAGAATGATGAAGAATGATGGAAGGGAATAAAAAGAAAATAGAAATAAAATAAAGAATAAAAGAAAATCAATAAGTAAATAAATAAGTAGAAGAAACCAGATTCCAAATGAACAAATTCAAACTCGAAAAGGTTCTTTCTGATTCTCGAAGAATGAGGGGCAAAGGGATTGATCGAGAAAGATCTCTTGTTCTTCTTATAATTATAAGATAGATATCGTATTCCCTATTCAAGATGCCTTGATGGTGAAATGGTAGACACGCGAGACTCAAAATCTCGTGCTAAAGAGCATGGAGGTTCGAGTCCTCTTCAAGGCATAATAATCTGTTCCACTTAATCCCTCTTTCATGGCCACATATCTTTCCAGCTAAGCAATGGGAAATCTTTCTTCTGTTACATGAATCAAATGTTTGATTTCACCCGGGAAAAGCCATCTCTTTCTCAACAATAGTTTTGTCATTTGATCCAATAGTGTTCTGTTAGAGAGGAACAGACTTGATAAATACTGAGAACTCTCGGATGGAATATTAGAACGGAAAGATTCAGTATATAATGAATTGTTGGTTCTAAGCCATCTCTGGCGATCAACCAACAACTCGAAGTGCTTTTCTTCCGTATTCTGGATGAACCAGCGTTTATATATAGATGTAGGAGGATTTGTTTGGGAAGTAATAAGACCCTTTGACATCTCTTCATCTGCAAAGAATTCTCGACGTGAAAACACAAAGACAAAGGGCTGATTTTTGAATAGGAAAAAGAATGGATCCGCAGGATCACAAATGAATTGGCTTATTTGAAAAACCCCTGGTTCCTTGGAGGATCTATCTCGTGCCTGGTACTGCACGGTTCCACTCTGCAAGAACTCCGAATACTTCTCTAGAGGCTCATCCTCATCCTCATCCTCATCCTCTTTATGAAAAACGATCTGCTTGCCCCGAAACGGCTTGTCCCAATAAGGAAACCCCAATTCATCGGGTCTTTCGATACAATCAAATAGATTGTCATAAGGACGCCTTATTCTAGTTCTAGGAGCCCAAACTATGTGCTTGAATAAATCCTCCTCCATCTGTTGAGAGTCGAGGATTCCTTCTCCTTCTTGTTCTTGAAACTCCGATTCGACTTTTTCATATAGAAATCTCTGATCAACGATAGAACAAGATTCATTTTGCATGATATCTAACGGATTCCTTGGTTCGGGCCGAAGAAGCAATGTCACTTGAGCTTGAGCATTATCAAACTGACTACAATCTTTTTCTGTCCGCGAGGATCCCACCAGAACACCTTCTAATAGTCCATGAACTAGATCAGAATCATTCTCAACAAATCCATAAGAAGTGATCCCATTTTTTTCATCGGGTCCGGATGTAGACCAAAGATCTTGAGCCGCCGATCCGGCGGAACAACTCAAAAGATAAAGAAGTATCGTTAATTTCTTCATGCTCGTTCCAAGTTCGAAGTACCATTTGTACAAATAAGAATCCCCTTTCTTACATGATTTCTTCTTCATATAGATAGATATAGGATTTATGGAGCAATTACTTAGAAGTGCATTTTGTGCAACAGCCCTTCCTATCTGATAGAAAAGGATCCCATGATCCTGAACAGGTCTTACCTGGGATCGCAAATCCCAAGTTTGTCTATGAAGAGCTGATTTAATTGTATTAGTATCTATAATGGATTTCTTCTGTGTAATACTAATTGATAAGGCCTCACTGGTAAGTGCTACAAGATCTCGTGCATTGGAACCCATGCTTATGGACCCAAATCTGTTAGTATGGAACATTTTCTTTTCCAAGTGGAATCCCCTAGTAGATGAAAGAATGAAAAAGTGCTTTCGTTCTTGTGGAATAAGAAGCCTTCGTATCTTAATACATGTATTTGATTTATTCGGAGCTATTAGAGCAGGATCCACTTTTTGGGGAATAGGAGTCGAAGCAATAACAAGAATATTTCGAGTGGAACATCTTTCACAATCCCTGGAGAGATGGTTTACTAATAGACTGAGGGATAAGTAATTGGACTCATTCACATACAGCTCATGAATGTTTGGAATCCATATTATGCAAGGAGACATTTCTTTTGCTAATTCGAATTGAAGGGTGATATCAAATTGGTCCATTTTCAGCGTCATATACATAGTTAGCACATTCGTCATAGTTAGCAGCTCCGTATCAAGGTCGTGATTAAGATCGTCACTCTCATCAATATCGATATCATCACTAAAATAATCTTTAGGCTTGTCATCCAGGAGCTTGTTCGGAAATACCGTAATGAAAGGAACATAGGAGTTTGTTGCTAGGTATTTGACCAAATAGGATCGTCCAGTTCCTATAGAACCTATCACTAAAATACCCCTAGAAGGGGATAGGACTAAGCGGAGCGAAACGGGTTTTCCGTGAGATCGGAAATGAGAACTATTAGCTATACACGAGCTTTGTGAATAAGTGATTGTCTGATAATGAGCAAGGAATATCCTTCT